TATTTGGGTATGAGGGAGGACCAGGCACTTATATATTGACCTTGGGTGAAGTGCTTGTTTGGGTGTTGGAAATTAGGTGAATTTAGTTTAGAATCTAGGGAAAAGTAGGTTAAAAAGGGTGATAAACATATAGGGGGAAAAAAGAAGAAGGGGGGGAAATATATTGTTTATGTCCTGTTACCATTGACTATTATATCCATGCTTTCATCAATTGTAATGTCTGTTGCTCCATTGACTATGATACTCGTGCCTATCATTATGGTGATGCTCAAGATGCAGTTAAGTCCAGCTACAATTTATGCTCCGGGTCGGGGCCTTTGACGGCCATAGCTGAGTCCAAGCAACCCCGAAAATAAAAAAATACCAAATGTATGACAGCACAGTTATGTGTGAGCATGGGCTGATTAGTCATTAGTCCATCGAGATGTCTTATTTAAGAGGAATGAGTGGGCGATTTTAGGTGAGATGGCCCTGAAGAAAGAACCAGATGTCTCTTAAAGTTCAATTCATAGCTACCCCCACGATTTATGGGCGCAAGACAAGAAGACGGATCCTTGCTGAGCGGGTTGCTGGTTTCACGCGGCATGGTGATTAAGCTCGTGATCTAGGGGACAGGATACGCATGTTGACGAGAATTTTTTTGACTTAAATGTACTATGTACGTTTAAGCAATTCAATGTACTATGTACTGCCTGTGAACATTATATTCTTACTTGATTCTGTGGGGCTAGATCATGTTAATGTATTCTAAACATGTTATGTCTGTGTACATTAAGTGTTTATGTACTTGCTTATATGCATGTGGACAATCATTTAATGTACTATATACATATTATGTCCTTAGTACATTAATGTAATATCCTCCCTACCCCTCCATAAGGGTCTTGGATTGCTGTATGAATGTTTTATAAGGCTTTAGAGTGGTAGGCTTGTATTAATTTTTAAAAATTTTAGTAAATTTAATGCTGATATTGTTCTTCGCGTTTATGGAGCTATATTGATAGTCTTTCAGGGAATAGTTTAAATAGAACTTCAGCTTTGGGTGTTGATAGTGGGGCTATGGCTTCTTCCTTGAAGTCTTAGGGAGGTTGCTTGTTCTCCTTCTCTGGTTTACAAGACCAGTATACTTAATGTACTACAAAGACTTATCTTCATTTTAGGAGATTGTTTTCAATGGTGCTGGCTGCTGGTATCAGTACTAGGATGAGTAGGAAATATATGATTGATGCTAGTTGTCCGATAATGATGTATGGGTGCTCAACTGGTTGTCCTCCGATTCATGTGAGTGTTAGCAGGTCTGCTGCTAGGATTCAGAACAGGCACTGGCTGATTGGTCGAAATATCATGCTTCGTTGTTTAGATATATGAAGTAGGGGCATAAGGATTAAGATTAGGATTGATAGGACTAAGGCTAGGACTCCTCCTAGTTTATTGGGAATTGATCGGAGAATTGCATATGCGAATAAGAAGTATCATTCAGGTTTAATGTGTGGGGGTGTGTTGAGTGGATTTGCTGGTGTGTAGTTGTCCGGGTCTCCGAGTAGGTCCGGTGAGAATAGGACTAGGAGTATAAGAACTAGGATTAGTAGCAGTGCTCCTAGAATGTCCTTGATGGTGTAGTAGGGGTGAAATGGAATTTTGTCTGCGTCTGATGAAATTCCTGTGGGGTTGTTGGATCCTGTTTCGTGAAGGAATAATAAGTGGACTATAGCGAGGGCTGCAATGATGAAAGGGAGAATAAAGTGAAAAGCAAAGAATCGGGTAAGTGTCGCTTTATCTACCGAGAATCCTCCTCAGATTCATTCTACTAGGTTTGTGCCGATGTATGGGATTGCTGAGAGGAGGTTTGTGATAACTGTTGCTCCTCAAAAAGATATTTGTCCTCATGGTAGGACGTATCCTATAAATGCTGTAGCTATTGTTGCAAATAGAAGAATTACTCCGATATTTCATGTTTCTAGGAATGTGTATGATCCATAGTAGAGGCCTCGTCCTACGTGTATAAAGAGGCAGATAAAGAATATGGATGCTCCGTTTGCATGTATATATCGGATAATTCAGCCGTAGTTGACGTCTCGGCAGATATGGGTAACGGAGGAGAATGCTGTTGCTGTATCGGCTGTGTAGTGTATTGCTAGGAATAGGCCTGTTAGGATTTGTAGAATTAAGCAGATACCTAGGAGGGAGCCAAAGTTCCATCATGATGAGATATTTGATGGGGCTGGAAGGTCAATGAATGCGTTGTTTACAATTTTTATAAGTGGGTGGGTCTTTCGGGTGTTGATCATTAGTGTTCTTGTAGTTGAATGACAACGATGGTTTTTCATATCATTAGTCATGGTTAGATTCCATGCGAGAATAATGATAACATACATTGTATTTATTTTAAGTATTATTTTTGTGGTTGGTTTTGTAGGGTTTTCTTCAAAGCCTTCGCCTATTTATGGGGGGTTAGGGTTGATTGTGAGTGGTGGGGTTGGTTGTGGTATTGTATTAAATTTTGGTGGATCTTTTTTAGGTTTAATGGTTTTTTTAATTTATTTGGGGGGCATGATGGTGGTTTTTGGCTATACAACAGCTATGGCTACTGAGCAATATCCTGAGATTTGGGTCTCTAATAAGACTGTTTTGGGGGCATTTGTTACTGGTCTGTTAATGGAATTTTTGATGGTTTATTATGTGTTGAAGGATAAGGAGGTAGAGATTGTGTTTAAGTTCAATGGTTTAGGGGACTGGGTTATTTATGATACGGGGGATTCTGGGTTTTTTAGTGAGGAGGCCATAGGGATTGCGGCTTTATACAGTTATGGTACTTGGTTAGTTATTGTGACTGGTTGATCTTTATTGATTGGTGTTGTGGTAATTATGGAAATTACTCGTGGAAATTAAGTAAAATTGTGCTTACGAGAATTGTAATTAGGAAAGAGAGGAAATACAGTTTGATTAGGCCTTTTTGGTTTGTAACTACGGTTGATATTTTTATTTGAATTAGTGAGGTGGTTTTTGGTAGAATATTTTCTAGTCAGATTAGGTCTAGGATAGAGGTTGCTGATTTTTGGCTTATTGTTAGGTTTATATAGGGTGTTAGGCGGTGTATGATTGTAGGGTAATATCCTAGAAGATTAGAAAATTTGAAAGCGTTTGATGGATACTTGAATTTTAGGTTGTAGGTTGTGTTGCTAATTTCTAGTGCTAAAATAAAGCCTAGGATTGTGACTGCCAGGGCTATTGTTTTTAGGTAATAGGGCATGGTTATTTGAGGGACTGTTATTGGAGGGATGTTGTTGGAAATGATAAATCCTGCGAAAAGGCTTCCGATTAGTAGGCGTTTGATTGAGTTAATCAGGAAGGGGTTGTTTTCATTGATAATAATTAGGGTTGGGAACCGGGGTTGTCCTAGGAGTGCAAAAAAGATAATTCGAGTGCTGTAGATAGCTGTAAAAGAGGTAGCAATTAATGTTATTAAGAGGGCTCAGGCGTTGGTATACGACGTATTGGCGGCTTCAATGATTAGGTCTTTGGAGTAAAATCCAGTGAGGAAGGGTATTCCTGTTAGCGCGAGGCTGCCGATAATTAGGGCTGTTGTGGTGAATGGTATGGCTTTGAATAGGCCTCCTATTTTTCGGATGTCTTGTTCGTCATTTAGGCTGTGAATAATGGAGCCGGAACATATAAATAGCATAGCTTTGAAAAAAGCATGAGTACAGATGTGAAGAAATGCTAGGTAGGGTTGGTTAATGCCAATTGTTACTATTATGAGGCCTAGTTGGCTTGATGTAGAGAAGGCAACGATTTTTTTGATATCATTTTGGGTTAGGGCACATATTGCTGTGAATAGGGTGGTAATGGCTCCTAGGCATAGTATAATAGATTGGGCAAATTTGTTGTTTTCTGTTAGTGGATAAAAACGGATTAGTAAGAAAATGCCTGCTACTACTATTGTGCTTGAGTGGAGTAGTGCTGATACAGGGGTAGGACCTTCTATTGCGGAGGGTAGTCATGGGTGTAGGCCGAATTGTGCGGATTTTCCAGTTGCAGCTAGTGTAAGGCCTATTAGGGGTAGATTAGAATTGTTTGGGTTTAGTATAAAAATTTGTTGAAGATCTCAGGTATTGAGGTTTATTAAGAATCAAGCTATTGCTAGGATAAATCCGATGTCACCAATGCGGTTATATAGGATTGCTTGTAGGGCTGCTGTGTTTGCGTCTGCTCGTCCATATCATCATCCGATGAGTAGAAATGATATAATTCCTACTCCTTCTCAGCCAATAAATAGTTGAAATAAGTTATTTGCAGTTACAAGGATAAGTATTGTAATGAGGAAGAGAAGGAGATATTTAAAGAATTGGTTAATGTAGGGGTCTGAGTGTATATATCATATGGAAAATTCTATAATAGATCATGTGACAAATAGTGCTACTGGGACAAATATTATTGAGAAGTAGTCTATTTTGAAGCTGAGTGATAGTTTGAGGGTTTGAATGGTTAGTCAGTGTCAGTTTGAGATAACTATTTCTTGTCCTGTGTGAATAAATATTATAGTGGGGATTATGCTAGTAAGGAAAGCACATGAGATAGTTGTTTTTACGTAGAGTGGGTAGTTGGAGGTTTTATAGGTATCAGAGCTTGTTATTATAATGGGGGTGGTTAATAAGAGTAAGGTTACTAGTGTGAAGGAGGAAAATATGTTTATTACTTTTATTTGGAGTTGCACCAATTTTTTGGCTCCTAAGGCCAATGGATAACTTCTATCCTTTAAAAGTTTGAAAAAGCCATGCTGTTAAACATGGAGGCATAGAGTTAGCAGTTCTTGCATACTTTTTCGGTAAATAAGAAGGTGGTAAGCTTCTGTTGTTAGATCCACAATCTAATGTTTTTTTTAAACTATATTTACAATATAAGGGGCCTAAGATGATTTTTGGGTTTAGAGATAGGAGCAGTAGGGGTAGAATGTGCAGGGACATGAGTGTATTTTCTCGTGTGAAAGAAGGTAAGATGTTGTTGATATGATAGGTGTATTTGCCTCGTTGCGTTGTAATTAGTATGTAGAGAGAGTATAGGGCGGTAATTACTATGTTTAATCCTATTAGGACAATTGTAATGTTGGATCAAGAGAAGGTTGATATGACTACAAACAGTTCTCCAATTAGGTTAATTGATGGAGGTAGGGCTAGGTTAGTCAGGCTTGCTAGGAGTCATCAGGTTGCCATTAGTGGAAGAAATATTTGTAGGCCACGGGCTAAGATTATTGTTCGGCTGTGAATTCGTTCGTAGTTAGAATTTGCTAGGCAGAAAAGTATAGAGGATGTAAGACCGTGGGCAATTATTAGGGCGGTAGCTCCTATGTAACTTCAGGGTGTTTGGATAAGGATAGCTACGATAACAAGTGCTATGTGGCTGACAGAGGAGTATGCAATAAGTGATTTTAGGTCTGTTTGACGGAGGCAGATTGAGCTAGTTATGATTATACCTCATAGGGATAATATAATGAATGGGTATGCTATGAATTCGGTTACTGGGTTTAGGAGGAGTGTAACTCGTAGTATTCCGTATCCTCCTAGTTTTAGCAGGATTGCTGCAAGAACTATGGACCCTGCAATGGGAGCTTCTACGTGTGCTTTGGGTAATCAGAGGTGAAGACCATATAAGGGCATTTTCACTATGAAAGCTATCATGCATGCTAATCATGTGAAAACATTAGATCAGGAGTTGGATATTGGTTGCACTCAGTATTGAAGGATTAGGAAGTTTAGGGATCCTGCTGTATTTTGAATGTAAATTAGTGCTACTAGTAGGGGTAGGGATCCTGTTAGTGTATAAAATAGGAAGTAGAGGCCGGCGTTTAGGCGTTCTGTTTGATTTCCTCATCGGGTAATAATAATAAGTGTTGGGACTAGAGTTGCTTCAAATAAGATATAAAAGAAGATTAACTCTATGGCGGTAAATGTCATGATTAGGAATAGTTGTAATAGAATTAGTATGGTAATGAATAGCTTTTTTCGGGTCAAGCTTTCTTTTGATAGGTGGTGTTGACTAGCTATTAGTATTAGAGGGAGGAGTCATATGGTTAGGATTAGTAGAGGTGTAGATAGGGCGTCTGAGAAAAAGATTAGTGAAAAGTTAAGGCTATTGTCGCTGAATTGATTTATAAGAAGTAGACTTGTGAAGCTGATTATTAGGCTATGTGATGTAGAGTTAATTCAAATTATACTACTTTTTGATAACCAGGTCAGGGGTATAAGCATTATTGTGGGAAAAATATATTTTAGCATTGTAAGAGGTTAAGATTCTGTACGTAGTCGGTCCCGTATGTGTTTGATACTATGACTAATAAGGACAGGCCTAGTGCTGCTTCACAGGCTGCGAATACTAATAAAATAATGGGTATTATGCTAGCTAGGGTAAAATGTGAGTTTAGAATTATTAAGGTGGCTATAATGAATAGTGATAATATTATTCCTTCTAGGCATAGGAGGGATGATATTAGGTGGGATCGGTATATTAATAGTCCTGTGAGAGATACTGCGAATGCTATTATAATGTTTATATACACGAGGGACATTTGGTAATTATGAGTTAAATCATAATCTAATGAGTCGAAATCATTTATTTTATTTAAACTAAATACCATACTCAGTTCATTCAAGTCCTTTTTGGGTTCATTCATAGGCCAAGCTTACGGCTAGTAGAAAAATTAGGAGAAGAGCCATAGTAAGTATTGTGCTTAGGTTTGTTGTTTGTGAGGCTCATGGTAGTGGCAGGAGTAATGCAATTTCTAGGTCAAATAGGAGGAATGTAATAGCTACTAGGAAAAATTTCATAGAAAAGGGAAGGCGGGCAGATCCTATAGGGTCAAATCCACACTCATATGGGCTTGTTTTCTCTGAATAAACGTTAAGTTGGGGGAGTCAGAATGCGATGGTAACGAGTAGTGTGGCTAGAGTAAGGTTGGTTAAGAGAGCTAATATTAGGTTTATTATTCTTTTTCGGGTTATACCGAAACTAACTGATTGGAAGTCAGTTGTACTTATTGATACTAAAAGAATATGAGCCTCATCAATAGATAGAAACATAGAGGAAAAGTCATACGACGTCTACGAAATGTCAGTATCAGGCGGCTGCCTCAAAGCCGAAATGGTGGCTAGAGGTAAAGTGAAATTTTAGTTGTCGGAAAAAACATACGATTAGAAAGGTGGATCCAATAATAACATGGAGGCCGTGGAAGCCTGTAGCTACAAAGAAGGTTGATCCATAGACACCGTCTGAGATGGTAAAAGGTGCTTCATAGTATTCTGAGGCTTGGAGCAATGTGAAGTATACACCTAGTGCGATGGTAATGAACAGGGCTTGAAGTATGTGGTTGCGATTTCCTTCTATGAGGCTGTGATGGGCTCAGGTAATAGAGACTCCTGAGGCCAAAAGGACAGAGGTGTTGAGTAGTGGAACTTCTAAGGGGTTAAGTGGGTGGATGCCTGTTGGAGGTCAGCAGCCGCCTAGTTCAGGTGTGGGAGCAAGGCTTGAGTGATAAAATGCTCAGAAAAATCCGGTAAAGAATAAAACTTCTGAAATAATAAAAAGGATTATTCCGTAGCGTAAGCCTTTTTGGACATTTGGGGTATGGTGACCTTGAAAGGTGCTTTCTCGAACCACGTCTCGTCATCATTGGTATATAGTAAGTATATTTGTTGTTAGGCCAAGTATAAGTAAGGTTGTTGAGTTAAAGTGGAATCATATGATTAAGCCGGATGTTATTAGGAGAGCGGATAGTGCTCCTGTGAGGGGTCAGGGACTGGGGTTTACTATGTGGTAGGCGTGAGTTTGGTGTGTCATTATGTGTTATCGTGTAGGTATAGGCTAACTAGAAGAGTAAACACGTAAGCTTGGATTATAGCTACTGCGAATTCAAGAATTGTTAGTAAAACTAAGATAATAAATGTAATAAGAGCTGTTGTAGTACTGATATTTATTAGTGCCAATGTGGCTCCTCCGATTAGGTGAATTAATAGGTGTCCTGCTGTAATATTGGCTGTTAATCGTACTGCGAGGGCTACTGGTTGAATAAATAGGCTAATAGTTTCGATAATTACTAGCATAGGGATTAGAGGGGTGGGTGTTCCTTGTGGTAAGAAATGGGCAAGTGATGCTTTAGTTTTGTTACGGAAGCCCGTGATTACAGCTCCTGCTCATAGGGGGATGGCTATACCTAGATTTATTGATAGCTGTGTGGTTGGTGTAAAAGAGTGGGGTAGTAGGCCTAGTAAGTTTGTTGACCCAATAAATAGGATTAAGGACATCAGTATAAGTGCTCATGTTTGTCCTTTGGGGTTGTGGATGCTTATTATTTGTTTTGATACAAGTTGAAGTACTCATTGTTGAAGAGAGATAAGGCGATTATTTACTAGTCGGCTTGATGTTGGGAATAATAGGCTAGGAAATAAGACAATGAGAGTAACGAGGGGGAGGCCTAGAATTATAGGGGTAATGAAAGAGGTAAATAGATTTTCGTTCATTTTGTTTCTCAAGGGGTGCTTTGTTTTAGTGTTTTTGCAGATGTTGGTTCTGGGTTATGATAGAAGTTATGTTTTGAAATTTTTAGTTGGAAGATAATAAAAAGAACTAGGAATATTGATAGGATTATTGTGAGCCATGTTGATGTATCTAGTTGTGGCATGTCATCAAGGAGGGTATCATGTCCTCAGTCTTTAACTTAAAAGGTTAATGCTTGCTTAGCTTCTTGATGATTTTATAATATCGATGCGGACCATTTTTCAAAATATTTTAGCGGTACTAGTTCAAGAACAATTGGTATAAAGCTGTGGTTTGATCCGCAAATTTCTGAACATTGGCCATAATACAGGCCTGGTCGGGCTGATATAAGGGTTGTTTGGTTCAGGCGACCTGGAATTGCATCTGTTTTTAGTCCTAGAGAAGGTACGGCTCATGAGTGAAGCACATCTTCGGAAGAGATCAGTATTCGAATTGTTATCTCTATAGGTAAAACAACTCGGTTATCTACTTCTAGCAGTCGTAGTTCTCCTGGCTTTAGTTCTGATGTTGGAATTATGTAGGAGTCGAAGCTTAGGTCTTCGTAGTCTGTATATTCATAACTTCAGTATCATTGATGCCCTATGGTTTTTACTGTAAGAGACGGGTTGTTAATTTCATCTATTATGTATAGAATGCGTAGAGATGGGAGGGCAATTAGGATCAGGATAATGGCTGGTAGAATAGTTCAAATTGTTTCTACTTCTTGTGCATCTATTGTGCTAGTGTGCGTTAATTTTGTTGTTAATATAAGTGAGATAACGTAAAGCACTAGAGAGCTAATTAGGAAAACGATCATTAAAGTATGGTCGTGAAAGTGTAGTAGCTCTTCTATAATAGGTGATGTTGCGTCTTGAAACCCTAGTTGTATGGGATATGCCATACAAGATGTACGGGGTTTTCACCTGTAATTTAACCTTGACAAGGTTATGTAATATTTTACTAACATCTTATTTTATTAAGAAAGACATAGTGGTTATGGTGTTGGCTTGAAACCAATAGTAGGGGGTTCGATTCCTTCCTTTCTTATTTCAGGTTGACGTATGTGGGCTCTTCAAATGTGTGGTATGGGGGAGGGCATCCATTTAGTCACTCTAAATTTGTTGTGGTGAGGTCTACGGTTAGAACTTCCCGTTTGGATGCAAACGCTTCTCAAATGATAAAGATTATTAGTATAACTGCTGTTAGTGAGATGAATGAGCCCATAGATGAGATAGTGTTTCATATTGTGTAAGCATCGGGGTAATCAGAGTATCGTCGTGGTATTCCGGATAGGCCTAAGAAGTGTTGTGGGAAGAAGGTTATGTTTACACCTACAAATATAATTGCAAAGTGAATTTTAGCTCATGTATCATTGAGGGTGTAGCCTGAAAATAGTGGGAACCAGTGTACGAATCCTCCTATAATGGCAAATACAGCTCCTATTGATAGCACATAGTGGAAGTGTGCGACTACATAGTATGTATCGTGGAGAACAATGTCAAGAGAAGAGTTGGCTAGGACGATTCCAGTTAAGCCTCCAACTGTAAAGAGGAAAATAAAGCCTAGTGCTCACATTATAGCAGGTGATCATTTAATGTTACCTCCATGAAGCGTAGCCAGTCAGCTGAAAACTTTTACTCCAGTTGGGATAGCAATAATTATAGTAGCTGATGTGAAGTAGGCTCGTGTGTCAACGTCTATTCCGACTGTAAATATATGGTGAGCTCATACAATAAACCCTAAGAACCCAATAGATATCATGGCTCATACTATTCCTATATACCCGAATGGTTCTTTTTTTCCTGAGTAATAGGTGACGATGTGAGAGATTATCCCGAATCCGGGTAGAATAAGAATATACACTTCAGGGTGTCCGAAGAATCAGAACAGATGTTGATACAGGATTGGGTCTCCTCCTCCTGCCGGGTCAAAGAAAGTTGTATTTAAGTTTCGGTCTGTTAAAAGTATTGTGATGCCGGCAGCTAGTACGGGAAGTGAAAGGAGTAGCAGTACAGCGGTAATCAGAACGGATCATACAAATAAGGGGGTTTGATATTGCGATATTGCAGGAGGCTTCATGTTAATAATTGTTGTAATAAAGTTGATGGCGCCTAAAATTGAGGAGACACCTGCTAGGTGAAGGGAAAAAATGGTTAGGTCTACTGAAGCACCTGCGTGAGCTAGGTTACCTGCTAGGGGAGGGTAGACGGTTCAGCCTGTTCCTGCTCCTGCTTCAACTATAGAAGATGCCAGAAGTAATAGAAAAGAGGGAGGGAGGAGTCAGAAGCTTATATTGTTTATTCGGGGAAATGCTATATCGGGGGCACCAATTATTAGAGGGACTAGTCAATTACCAAACCCTCCAATTATGATGGGTATTACTATAAAGAAAATTATTACGAATGCATGTGCGGTTACGACTACATTATAAATCTGATCGTCTCCGAGTAAAGTTCCGGGCTGGCCTAGTTCGGCACGGATTAGTAAGCTTAAAGCGGTTCCTACTATACCAGCTCAGGCACCAAATAGGAGATATAGGGTACCAATATCCTTATGGTTGGTTGAAAATAATCAGCGGTTGATGAACATAGGTAAAATGGCTGAGTAAAGCATTAGACTGTAAATCTAAAGACAGGGGTTTGATTCCTCTTTTTGCCAGGCCTCGTGGTGAATTAACATATTGAATTGCAAATTCAAAGAAGCAGCTTCAATTCTGCCGGGGCTTCTCCCGCCTTTTTTTTCTCGCGGCGGGAGAAGTAGATTGAAGCCAGTGTATTAGGGTATTTAGCTGTTAACTAAAACTTCGTGGGGGTAGAGCCCACCAATCTAGTGAGGACTTAGCTTAATTAAAGTAGTTGATTTGCGTTCAGTTGATGTAAGATGTAATCTTGCAGTCCTTATCAGGAATTAAGTAAATTATACTTGCTTAGGGCTTTGAAGGCTCTTGGTCTGTGTAACCTAAATTCCTATTCTAGAATAGACAGGATTGGTGTAAGTGGTAGTAGTATAGTGGATAGTGTGACTATTGTTGGTAAGAGGGTTATTTGTTTTGTAATGGGGAATTGTCATTTCATTTTTATGTTGTTTGTAGAGGGGAATATTGTGAGTGCTGTAGAGTATGTGAGTCGTATGTAGAAATATAGGTTTAGTAGTGCTGTAATTGCTATTAGGGTTGGTAAGATGATGTTATCATTTTTTGTTATTTCTTGAATAATTATTCATTTTGGTATAAATCCTGATAGCGGGGGGAGTCCTCCTATCGATAAGAGGGTAGTGAGGATTAGGATTGTTATGACGGGTGCTTTGTTTCATGTATGTGATAGTGATAGGGTAGTTGTAGTTGAATTAGCTATGAATAGTATAAATATGGTGGAGGTTATGATAATGTAAATGATTAAGTTTAGTAGTGTTATGGTGGGGTTGTAGAGTAGTACTGCTGTTATTCAGCCTATGTGGGCAATTGATGAGTAGGCTATAATTTTTCGTAGTTGGGTTTGGTTTAGTCCTCCTCAGCCCCCAATTATAATTGATAGGATGGATAAGGTTAGGATTAGATTTAGGTTGATGGATGTGGAAATTTGATAGAGGACGGATATTGGTGCTAGTTTTTGTCATGTGAGTAGAATTAGGCCGGAGGATAGGGGGATGCCTTGTGTTACTTCTGGGACTCAGAAGTGAAATGGAGCTATTCCTAGTTTTATAGTAAGGGCTATGGTTATTAGTATGGAGGCTGTTGGATTAAATAGCTCTATTACGGTTCATTGGCCTGAGAATATTAGGTTAATGATTACAGCTATTATTAATAGTATTGAGGCTGTTGATTGGGTAAGAAAATATTTAGTTGATGCTTCTGTAGCTCGTGGGTTATGTTTATTTATTATAATGGGGATGATGGCAAGCATATTTATTTCAAATCCAATTCAGATGAGTAATCAGTGGGAGCTGATTATAACAATAATAGTTCCGAGTAGGATGGTTGTTAAGATAATGATGAAGATAATTGGATTTATTAGTACGGGAAGGGTATAAACCAACATTTTCGGGGTATGGGCCCGATAGCTTAATTAGCTGACCTTACTGTTAGAATTTGGTGTATTTGGGAGCACGAAGAGTTTTGGGTTCTTAGGAGTAGGTTCAATTCCTATAGTTCTAGAAATAAGAGGGCTTGAACCTCTATTATTTACTCTATCAAAGTAACTCTTTTATCAGACATATTTCTTATGTTTGTGGGGGGATGCTTGATAGGAGGATGGGTAATGATACGTGTCATATGCATAGTGCTAGTGTTAGGGGTAAGAAGCTTTTTCATAGTAGGTGTATTAGTTGGTCGTAGCGAAATCGAGGGTAGGATGCTCGAATTCATAGGAAGGTAATTGTAAGTAATAATGATTTGATGGTAAAGTTAATTGTGTAGAGTTCTGGTATATATGGGTTGTGGAATGCTCCTAGGAACAGGGTTGTTGTGAAGATGTTTATTATAATAATATTTGCATACTCTGCTATAAAGAATAGGGCAAATGGTCCTGCTGCATATTCCACGTTAAAGCCTGATACTAATTCTGATTCTCCTTCGGTAAGGTCAAATGGTGCTCGGTTTGTCTCTGCCAGTGTTGAGATAAATCATATTATTGCTAGTGGTCATGCTGGGAAGATTATTCATACTTGTTCTTGCGTAATAATTAGTGTGGAGAGAGTAAAGGATCCATTTATTAGGAGTACTGATAGGAGAATAATGGCTAGTGTTACTTCGTATGAGATTGTTTGTGCTACTGCTCGTAGGGCTCCGATAAGTGCATATTTTGAGTTGGAAGCTCATCCTGATCATAGGATTGAGTATACAGCTAGACTTGATATGGCTAGTATAAATAAAACTCCTAGATTCATATTGATAAGGGGGTAAGGCATGGGTAGGGGAATTCATATGGTCAGGGCAAGGCTTAGAGCTAGGATGGGTGCGAGAATAAATATTGAAATAGAGGATGTTGCAGGTCGTAGTGGTTCTTTAATAAAAAGTTTAATTGCGTCTGCGATTGGTTGGAGTAGGCCGTATGGGCCTACAACGTTTGGACCTTTTCGAAATTGTATGTAGCCTAGAACTTTTCGTTCAACTAAGGTGAGAAACGCTACAGCTAGTAAGATAGGGATAATTAGTATAAGAATATTTATTATAAACATTTTGTTAAGGAGAGGATTTGAATCTCTGAATATAAAGGTTTAAGTTTTACGCAATTACCGGGCTCTGCCACCTTAACTAAGCCCTTTTCTAGGGCAGGTCTTGTTTGTAGGGTTAATTGAGACGAAGTCATTAATTGATTTAAGGCGCGTTTTTGAGGTTGGCCTTATTTCTCTTGTCCTTTCGTACTGGGAGAAATTCATAATAGATAGAAACCGACCTGGATTGCTCCGGTCTGAACTCAGATCACGTAGGACTTTAATCGTTGAACAAACGAACCTTTGATAGCGGTTGCACCATCGGGGTGTCCTGATCCAACATCGAGGTCGTAAACCCTATTGTCGATATGGACTCTTGAATAGGATTGCGCTGTTATCCCTAGGGTAACTTGTTCCGTTGATCAAATTTTGGATCAATAAGCGATAGTTCAATTTGACTTGTGTGTCTAGTTTTTAAAATCGCTCGGAGGATTTTTTATTCTCCGAGGTCACCCCAACCGAAACTGTTAGTTTATTAAGATTAGTGCTGTCCCTTGGTGGTTAAGTTTTTTTTCTTTAAGCTAACTAGTTAAAGCTCCATAGGGTCTTCTCGTCTTATTTTCTTATTCCCGCCTCTTCACGGGAAGGTCAATTTCACTGATTGGAAGTAAGAGACAGTAAAACCCTCGTGTGGCCATTCATACAAGTCCTTATTTAAAGAACAAATGATTATGCTACCTTTGCACGGTCAGGATACCGCGGCCGTTTAACGTTTGTCACTGGGCAGGCAGTGCCTCCAATACTGGAAATGCTGGAGGTGATGTTTTTGGTAAACAGGCGGGGTTTGTGTTTGCCGAGTTCCTTTTACTTCTTTTAATCTTTCCCGGGTGCACTCCTGTGTTGGATTAACAGTATAGTGAATAAATTGTTTATTTTTGGGTTGTTTTTATTTACTGTTAATAGTCAGGGTATTATCAGATACTGACTTAAACTTATGCGGGGAGAAGTTGTTTCTTGTTACTCATATTAACATTATTGCTTCTATTTTTTCAATAGAATAGTCCAGTAGTGGGTCTAGGAGTTGGTTAATTTGTTGATGGAATTAAGTATTGTTTGATTGTTGAGCTTTAACGCTTTCTTAATTGATGGCTGCTTTTAGGCCTACTATGGTTTTGTTTGATCTTACTCTCTAGTTAAGGTTGTACCCATTTCTAAAAGGCTGTACCTTTTTAGACTAACTTTTAAAGATACAGTAAATTTGTTTGTATTTTTGGTATCTTTAAAGCTGAACTGATATTCATTTTCTGGACAACCAGCTATCACCAGGCTCGTTAGGCGTTTCACCTCTACTTATAAATCTTCTCACTATTTTGCTACATAGATGAGTTGGTTCTTAATTAACTGTTCATAAGTAGCTCGTCTGGTTTCGGGTTACTTAGCTAAAATTCATTTTGTTAAGTTTTTACTAGTTAATTCATTATGCAAAAGGTACAAGGGGTAATCTTTGCTTTTTTGTACTTTGATAATTTTTCTTTCATCATTCCCTTGCGGTACTTTCTCTATTGCGCCATTTTTAGAATTTCTATCTCCTATACTTTAATCCAGGGGTAAATGTTTTAATTTATTCTATTTTAATTATTAGGTTTATGGTAAAAGCTTGGGCTAGGTATAGTTCAAGACATTCATAGTGTATGGAATCTTCTAGGTGTAAACTAGATGCTTTGTTTAAGCTATGTCTTGGTTTATCCAAGCACACTTTCCAGTATGCTTACCTTGTTACGACTTGTCTCCTCTCATGTGGTTAGTGCGTTTAAATATATTTAAGTGTGTTTTAGACATTCGAGGAGGGTGACGGGCGGTGTGTGCGTGCTTCATGGCCTGATTCAACTAAGCACTCTATTCTTAGTTTACTACTAAATCCTCCTTTGGTTGCTAGTTTCATAGCAACTTCCGTATTGAGTTTTCTTGAGATAGAAAATGTAGCCCATTTCTTTCCATTCCATAGGTTACACCTTGACCTAACGTTTTTATGTCTAATGATTATGCTTACTTTTATTCCTTTTCAGGGTTTGCTGAAGATGGCGGTATATAGACTGTATTAGCAAGGATTGGTGAGGTTTATCGGGGTTTATCGATTATAGAACAGGCTCCTCTAGAAGGGTATAAAGCACCGCCAAGTCCTTTGAGTTTTAGGCTGTTGCCGGTAGTGCTCTGGCGAATAATTTTGTTTATATAATTATTTGTGTTTAGGGCTAAGCATAGTGGGGTATCTAATCCCAGTTTGGATCTTAGCTATAGTGTGTCAGCTATTTTAGAGTTACCTTCGTCGTTTATTTTTATTAAAATTAGGGCTTTTTACAGCTTAATTTCAATTTAACTCTATTTAGTGTGGCGCTTAAACACATTTTACGCCGTGCTTCTGTTAGCTTGGGTTAATCGTATGACCGCGGTGGCTGGCACGAGATTTACCAACCCTAATTAGTATAACTTAGTCAAACTTTCGTTTATGGCTTAATTTTTGTCACTGCTGTCTCCCGTGGGGGTGTGGTTAAGCAAGGTGTCATGAGCTACGGGTGTGTGCTTGATACCCGCTCCTTTTGGTCTTGTTGACCTGAAGGGCATTCTCACTGGAGTGTGGATGCTTGCATGTGTACGTTTACTAAAAGTTAACAGAAAGGCTGGGACCAAACCTATGTGTTTATGGAGTTGGTATACTCATCTAGGCATTTTCAGTGCCTTGCTTTAGATTTAAGCTACATTAAC